ATATATTTATGATTATTAATACTTATATCATAATAGTTATATCATAGATCATAAAAGATCTTTTTGATTGACTAAGAGAATAATTTCAAACTTTTAATCAAGCCAATAAGAAAAATAGGATAAATACGTCGAATATTTGGCAGAAGATATGAAATGAATTGAAAAATAAGTAAGTGGTAGGAAAAAGGCGTAGTATTATATTAGTATGTCCTATATGTGCAAATCAAAATGGGGTCTATTTTTACTCGGAGTAGAGCGGAAACCTAAAAGAATTGAAGAAGCCCATTAGGAACAAGAAAATGACATCGTGATTGGGATTCTATCTCGATGAAACAATACATCAATGAGAAGTTAGTTCGATAAGTTTAATGGATTTTGTTTATTTATAGGGAAGGGGGACAAAAGAAAAGGCATCTTTCTTGAAAAATAGAAGAAAAAAAAAAAGACGCTTCCTTAATAAATTCTAAAATTAGATTAGAAAAAAGGTGTCCCGCTATAAAAAACAAAAGAAAGAGAGCCGGAATCTACACATTGATTCTTTTTTTCGCAATTTTTGTTAAACCGTATGCATCAAAAGGTGCATGTACGGCTCTTATCTTAAGGGATCCTAATTTTATCCTAAACAACCGACTTTATCGAGAAAGAGTACTTTTTTTAGGTCAAGAGGTTGATAGCGAGATCTCGAATCAACTTATTGGTCTGATGGTATATCTCAGCATAGAGAATGATAACAAAGATCTGTATTTGTTTATAAACTCTCCCGGCGGTTGGGTAATACCTGGAGTAGCTATTTATGATACTATGCAATTTGTACAACCCCAGGTGCATACAATATGCATGGGATTAGCCGCCTCAATGGGATCCTTTATCCTGGTCGGAGGAGAAATTACCAAACGTCTAGCATTCCCTCACGCTTGGCGCCAATGAGTTTTTTAAGAAAAAAAGACTATGCCTTCGCCATATGAAATATGAATATTAAGTAATAATAGCATGGCACTTCTCGAATTCGATATGAAATATTTTTTTTTCAAAACAGAGATTATATATCGAAAGGGTAGTATGAAATTAGTATCAAATAGGTATTCCCGATTTTCTCCGGGACCTTTTCAGCGTCACAAACTTTTTTGTTTTCACCCCGAAGACTTTTAACAATATTTATGTTATTGTTATGAAAGAGTACGAAAAAAAAAGAAACTTTGGGATTGCTGAATCACAAACGAGATAATATATAAAAAGCAACGGGGCCATCATAGTATTTTTTAACTGTTCTGAAAGCAAGGATGGTAATTGGATCATTTGCCGACCCGGATCTGATAAAATAAACCCTATATCTAATCTATATTATTTTCTTTTTCTTCGCTGGAAGGTCAAAGTGAATTCGATTATGGAGCCGTATGCAATGTGCAGAAGATGCCTGTACGGTTGCTCAATTCTATTCTATCTTGTTTTTATTAATTATCCCCTCTCCTCATCATCCGAGATAGAAGAACCATTTGTTATATCATCAGGGTAATGATACATCAACCTGCGAGTTCTTTTTATGAGGCACAAACGGGAGAATTTATCCTGGAAGCAGAAGAACTACTGAAACTTCGCGAAACCCTCACAAGGGTTTATGTACAAAGAACAGGCAAACCCCTATGGGTTGTATCCGAAGATATGGAAAGGGATGTTTTTATGTCAGCAACAGAAGCCCAAGCTTATGGAATTGTTGATCTTGTAGCGGTTGAATAAAAATAGCAATAATCTTATCCAAATCCGCGACTTGATTGAGATTGATTACTTACTTATTATTACCAGGTTTCGTAATATTCATTCATCTATTAAATATATATATAGATATTAAATAGAGAAGTAATTCATAAGCAGGCCGGGGTGGGGTTAGGATCGATCTAAACCCACCCACTCATTATGTATACGATTCAAGATGCCAACTATTAAACAACTTATTAGAAACACAAGACAGCCAATCAGAAATGTCACGAAATCCCCCGCTCTGCGGGGATGTCCTCAGCGCCGAGGAACATGTACTAGGGTGTATGTGCGACTCGTTCAGATCCTCGCTCGGACAAAATAAAGGAAACCCATTTTCAAGTATCAATGTCAGTACCAGTGAATGGGATAAAATGGAAGGAAGAAAGGGCCGTTCACTATTAAATAAAAAGAAATCAAAAAAAGATATATAATATCCTTCTAGCGTGTTGGAATTTATGGTTTCCATTGGTGCAAATCCAACCATTTCAATTTTGAATTGAAGATGAAAAAATCCCCCATTGGTAACAAATGGTTATCCATTACGCGGGGGAAATCTTATTTTCAAAGCAGAAATCTTATGCCTCTACTTTTGAAAAAACGGACTAAAAGGGTCAGCTACTCAGCTAATCTTCCTAATTCAATATCGTTACTGTATAGGTAGATCTCGTTGTGAAAGACCTATGACTAGATAATTCATGGGTAGAGCCAGAGAATGTGAACTGTACACGTTCCCAATGGCATTGATTAAATCAAGTAAGGGGCTCCGGTGTATAGAGAGGACCTCACCGTTTAAGACGTAACCATAGAAACGATGGAACCCACTATTTCTTTATTCATTTCTATTTAGAAGTTTTTTATCTTTTCTTTTATGCTTTTTAATACCGAATATCAATACAATCTCTTATTTCGAGGTAAAATGCCGATAAAAAAAAAAAGATAAATCGTGGTCGGGAAGGTTATAGTAGCCAAAGCCATTGGAATTTTTATTTTATACATTGGAAGAGTCCGCTTTGTTATTAAGAAACTAGGAAAGAGGAAAAGAATAACTGAAAGAAAAGAAATTAATTAGTTATTCATTAAAGTTTCATTTATTCAATGACCAGAATTAGACGGGGATATATAGCTCGGAGACGTAGAACAAAAATTCGTTTATTTGCATCAAGCTTTCGGGGGGCTCGTTCAAGACTTACTCGAACAATTATTCAACAGAAAATAAGAGCTTTGGTTTCGTCTCATCGAGATAGAGATAGACAAAAGAGATATTTTCGTCGTTTGTGGATCACTCGGATAAATGCAGCAATTCGCGAGAATCGGGTATCCTATATGTATAGTAGATTTATACACAATCTGTACAAGAGGCAGTTGCTTCTTAATCGTAAAATACTTGCACAAATAGCTATATTAAATAGGAATTGTCTTTATATGATTTCTAATGAGATCATAAAATAAGTCGATTGTCAGGAATCCGCCACAATATCTGAAATAGAGTTCGCTGGAGAATGAACTCCGGGAAGGTAGAGTAGAAATTGGTATGATAAAGAGAATATGATACAAAAGAGAATATGATAAAGCCGCTCAAAAAAAAAATCAGTAAATCAGTAAAGAGGTCCAATATCCAATAAAAAAAGATTTATTCTTCCCACATTCTTGCTTTTTTTTCTTAGACTACGACAATCTAAGCAAGATTGGATTCTCGAATTTTTCGAACAAAATATCAATTAATTCAATTGAGGAGTAAGCTTTTTTTTATTTATTTCTGGTTCTAAGACCAATAGTTCTGACGGTCGACTCGCTTCTTTCAAATTGTTTCTCATTATTAAGAAAAGGTAACAAAGATAAAATACGAGCTTGTTTTATAGCAATAGTAATTAATCTTTGTTGTTTTAAAGTCAATCTATTTACCCGTCTAGATAATATTTTTCCTTGTTCACTAATAAATCGACTAATTAAACTCATGTTTCTATAATCAATTCGATCCCCCGATTGGATCGGGGGCAAACGCCTACGAAAAGATCGCTTAGATTTAAGAAAGGGTCGCTTGGATTTATCCATGGTTTGTTTATTCCTTATCCCGAAAATACTATTTGAATCTGATCCAAAAAAATTAGAATGAAAAAAGATTTGGTTTTTTTCTTTTTTCTATTCTATTTAAGTTATTATAGATTTAAGCCATATTATAGTTATAGAAATCTTGTTCCATATAATAATAATAGGGTATGTCCCTTTTAATGTTACTTGTAAAAAAATGACAGACACTAGATTCGATCTATTTCTTTATCTCCCCGTGAATCGTATGTTTGTAACAATAGGGACAGAATTTTTTCAATTCCAACCGACCAGGCGTATTGTGTCGATTCTTTTGAGTAATATATCTGGAAATACCTGTTGATTCCTTATTATTATTAACACCCCCCCGAACACAATCGGTACATTCCAAGATAACCGTTACACGGGCATCTTTACCCTTGGCCATAAGATAAACCCCCCTTTGAGTTTTTGATTTAACCAACTCTTCTTTTTTCCGATCTAAAGGTCAAAAAAAGGAAGCAAAAAAATAAATAGAAGTTGCTCTAACTCGAAATTGTGAAAGATTTCGTTGCAATCACAACAAAATATAGTAAGTAAATCAATCAAATTAAATAAAAAAAAAAAAACGTAAAATAACGATTTCTAACTCTATTGAATTTAGTTCTATTTACAACAGAATTCTATTCGAAGATAGTAATAGTATTTCATTTCTATATCTTGTATGATATTCTTGTTTTAGACAAATTTACGTTCTCACGATATTTTTTATCAATTGAATTGGATGCGTAAACCGAATTTCGCCGGGGTTGAATCTACTTTTTTTTTTATTTCTCTTTCCTCCTTTCTTTATTGTATTTAATCGGATCTAATTCTATTTTAGATACAAGAAAAGAGGGGGAGGGATTAGTCATAGATCTTTTGATTCTATCTCTAATCTTCTTCACCCCTTCCCATGTCAATAACTGGCCATGTTAATAACTAGGAAAAAAAAGGGAATGTCAACGCATCCGGGAAGAAACGATTGATCTCTATCAATAGACCCGCTAAAGCCCCGAACCAGAGAGTACTTAGTACCGGTGCCACGGAAAGATATGTTTTTAGATCTCGCATTGAAAATCCTCCTTCTTTATTGTAATGTATAATGGTAATACATATGTGATCAGATGTATATGTAAGTAGTTAAGAACCACTTTGAGTTGTACACGGAATTCCTAATT